TTCAGAGATCCCTCCTGAAATATTTTTCAAATATAAAAGTTCAGTATCTTCCCACGAATTAGTGAATTAGGCAGGATCCTTTTGTATTGTACAGAATAACCAATGTACAGACTAATAAAGAGCGAGTCAATCTTCATAAATTTCATCGTAAATGTGAACTACTTAATACAAATAAAAATCTGGGAGAGATAAAAAAGATGCAGGGTCGTTTGTCTGCTTGGTTAGTCAAACATGGGTTAGTTCATAGATCTTTGGGTTTCGATTACCAAGGAATAGAAACTTTACAAATAAAGCCCGAGGACTGGCATTCGATTGCCGTCATTTTATATGTATATGGTTACAATTATCTACGTTCCCAATGTGCTTATGATGTAGCACCAGGTGGGCTGTTAGCTAGTGTGTACCATCTTACCAGAATAGAGTATGGTATAGATCAACCGGAAGAGGTATGCATAAAAGTATTTGCCCCAAGAAGTAACCCTAAAATTCCATCTGTTTTCTGGGTTTGGAAAAGCGCAGATTTTCAAGAAAGGGAATCTTATGATATGCTGGGAATCTTTTATGATAATCATCCACGCCTGAAACGTATCTTAATGCCTGAAAGTTGGATAGGCTGGCCTTTACGTAAGGATTATATTGCACCCAATTTTTATGAAATACAAGATGCTCATTGAATAATCAGAAAAAAAAAATGCATTTCTACAACTCAAAATATTAAAAGAATATTAGGACGCTCTCTTATAGACCAAACAGAGTAATTGACGTTTCATTCATTAGGTGGGCTAAAAAAAAAAAAGAATTAGAGGGTTAGTTGAAATTCTCCAATTTTGAAGATACTTTTTCGGATGGGCCGAGCCAATAGGATGAAATTAAAAGAGTTCCACATCATGAACTATGTACCGCGCACATCACTTAGAAGGGCTCTAGAAAGTAAGATAGGAAGAAATAAAGAAATAGAATATGAAAAATATAATGAAATGGAAAAAAGGGTCATATTTTATTTGTACTGTATCTGAGATCAATCTTGGATATTCCCGAGGACTCTATTTTTTGGTCTTTCAACTAAACAATTGAAATTTACCTTTTCGGCTATGTATGAAGTAGTAACATTTTTTTTACTGGCGTAGACACGAACAAATAAAAAAGTAAGAAGAAACAAAATGGAATTCGTTTCTTTTGTATACTTTGAATACAAAGTACACAATACCCATCGTTTATTTTACTCGTTTTAGATACATAAAACTTAATTAGTAAGGGGTCTAGCTCCGACACTTAGATGGATAAGTATGTATCATGATCTATAACTAGAACACTGAATATGTATGTCGACCCATATAAATGAATTTGTAGAGTATAATATACTCATACAAATGACTCATGTGCCAGGAACCAGATTTGAACTGGTGACACGAGGATTTTCAGTCCTCTGCTCTACCAGCTGAGCTATCCCGACCATTCACGACACACCATCCTCATTTTATTTTAATGTAGGACTTGGGTCTATGTCAATTAAAAAAATGAAAAGATATTACAAAGTAATATCCAAGCCCTGGTAGAATTTCTTGTATCTTCAAAAAGAAAACTTTGTAAGTTTCAATACAGTACAAATAATACGAATAATGATATAGATAATGATATAGATTGTTAATTATTTAAATTGAAATTGAATCCATTATTCAATTCAAAGATGCTCATTGATGCTCATTTGCATTGGTACACGTATCATATATATCACATACAAGGTTTAGGGTGTGATAAGAAAAAAATTTCTGCTCAGATTGGTTTGTGAAATAGTAGAGTGAGAATGACTGAGAACTAGAACTATAAGCAATTTTGAGTCACTAACAAAATGAGAAGATAAAAAATTAGGGAGGCAGCCGGGTCTTTTTGGGGATAGAGGGACTTGAACCCTCATGATTTCTAAAGTCGACGGATTTTCCTCTTACTATAAATTTCTTTGTAGTCGATATTGACATGTAAAATGGGACTCTATCTTTATTCGTATCCGATAAAAAAATTATAAAAAAAAATTATCGGACTATTATGGAGTTACTGTTTTGATCAATGAATATGCCATTCTTTTTTCACTTTTTATTTTAATTTGATTCAAAAAAAAATTCTCTTTTTTTTTTTTTATCTTATATATTATAGATATAAAAAAATTATAGAACCGGTTGGAGTCATCATTAATCATTTTTAATCGTTTGGCGACAATATTTCAGTAAGTATACATCAGTAGGTACACATATGTATATAGGTTTATCTTTCATCTTTTCGGAAGTTTCGATGGAAGGATTCCCTTACTAACACAATGCAGCCAACTCCATTTGTTAGAACAGCTTCCATTGAGTCTCTGCACCTATCCTTTATTTATTCTCGCTTTCTGAAACCGAAACCCCTGTTTTTTTTTTTTTTTTTTCAGAAAACGGGATTTGGCTCAGGATTGCCCATTTTTAATTCCAGGGTTTCTCTGAATTTGAAAGTTATCACTTGGTAGGTT